CGTCAGACCATAATGAAAACGCAATTTCTGTTTTTCTTCTAGACGAATACGATATTGCGATCTTTTCCCAGAACGCAATTGGGTTTTAAGATCGCTTCCGGATTTAGGTCTTTTACTAGTTAGTCCTGGTAAAGTCCCCAGACGGCGTATTTTTTTGAAACGAGGTCCTCGATAACGAGACATAAAGACTCCTTTTTTTATTTTATTGAAATTTCATTTTACAGAATAAATCTTAAATTAAGACTGAACTAAAGGATAAACAAAGCAAAGCTAAATTTACTGAAGTATTACAAAGTAGAATGAAATGAATTCTATTAATATCCGGATTTTTTGTATATGTATATATAGGAAGTTGAGGCTCCGTTTTATGATTTGTTCTGTAGAGATCTAATTGCTCCAATCCATTTTTTATTCATAGTTACAAGTTACCACGACATAATAGATCGGTGATCCAACATTTTGAGAAAAGGGGAGATTATCAATCATGGAAAAATCGATAGAGAAAAAAAGCCGGCTATCGGAATCGAACCGATGACCATCGCATTACAAATGCGATGCTCTAACCTCTGAGCTAAGCGGGCTCACATAACAGAAATAGAAATAGTATAACAAATAGAAATAGTGTATAGGAATTCAGGAAACTGCTGGATCTTAGCTTAGGGCTATTAGCTATTAATTTAATATGAATTATATAGTTCATAGTTCTATTGTTATATCTATATCATTATATCTATATTATCATTATATCTATATTATTAGTTAAGTTATAACTAATATAACTAATAATATAGAACTAGATATGACTAAATAGAATTAATAGAATTCTATTTTTCTAATAGATATTTTTCTAATAGAAATATATGACTAATTAGTATATGACTAATTAAATTAGTAGAATTTTCATTCTATCATATTAATTACATTAAATTAATTATTATTTATACATTCTATTTTTTTTTATGCATTTTATACATTTTATTTATATATTTATATTATACATTATATTTATATATTTATACATTATATTTATATTTTTTAAATTTATATTTTTTAATATGTATATATATATATTAATTATTGATAATTTAAAATTATAAACTATGATTATAAAAAATCTAATTATTTCTTTTCTTAATAGAAAATTTATTTATTTCTTTAAATTATTTATTTCTTAAAGTAAAGCAGTTATAGCAATAATTATAGCGTATAGCGAGCGGATCGGTCCTAAGAAAAGATAAGATAAGGATAAAGATACAATACAAATTAGAATGAGACATTCTTTTGGTTTCATTCGGAAAAGGAAGAGATAGGACGAAAAAAAAAAAGAAGAATGAATATCGACCGTTCCAGTATTCCAAATCGCACTGTAAAAAAAAGGGGGAGGGAGAAACATATATATATGGGATATATCTATCCATATTGAATTGTGGATACATCAATGATAGAATCATTTCTGATTGAAACAAGGTTTATCCAATAGAAATAAACTGATAGAGGATCGCCAAAAAAATAAAATAGCATACACTTTTTCGATATGGGAATCATTCATTATCTAATGAATTCAACGGTTCCAAAATAAATGAAAAAGATGGGTGGAATTCCAACCGGATCTTGGTCTCAAATCAAAAGGGGATATGGCGAAATTGGTAGACGCTACGGACTTGATTGTATTGAGCCTTGGTATGGAAACCTACTAAGTGGTAACTTCCAAATTCAGAGAAACCCTGGAATTAAAAATGGGCAATCCTGAGCCAAATCTTTATTTTGAGAAAACAAGGGTTTATAAAACTAGAATAAAAAAAGGATAGGTGCAGAGACTCAATGGAAGCTGTTCTAACGAATGGAGTTGACTACGTTGTGTTGGTAGCTGGAATTCCTCTATCGAAATTACAGAAAGGACGGCCCTATATATCTAATACGTACGTATACATACTAACATATCAAACGATTAATCACGACCCGAATCTGTCGAATATATATATATATGAAAGAAAAAATTCAGAGTTATTGTGAATCCATTCCAATCGAAGTTGAAGGAAGAATCGAATATTCAGTGATCAAATCATTCATTCCAGAGTTTGATAGATCTTTTGAAAAACTGATTAATCGGACGAGAATAAAGAGAGAGTCCCGTTCTACATGTCAATATCGACAACAATGAAATTTATAGTAAGAGGAAAATCCGTCGACTTTAGAAATCGTGAGGGTTCAAGTCCCTCTATCCCCAACAAAAAGTCCATTTTACTTCCTAACTATTTATCCTCTTTTTTTTCATCAGTGGTTCAAACAAAATTCACTATCTTTCTTTCTCATTCACTCTACTCTTTCACAAATGGATCCGAAGAGAAATCTTTGGATCTTATCCCAATTTGGATAGATACGATACCTGTACAAATGAACATATATGGGCAAGGAATCTCTATTATTGAATCATTCACAGTCCATATCATTATCCTTACATTTATTAGATAAAATTTTTTAATACTTTACTTTATTTACT